AAAATTCATTATTGGCCCACCATTGATTAGAAGATTTAGCTTGTATGAATCGCTATTGGTTTGATACGAATAATGGCAGTCGTTTCAGTATGTTAAGGATACAGATGTATCCACAATTCATTTAGAGTTACTTAATAGCCTATTTCTTATACCATATCTCTATCCCGTGAAATTCTCGATCCGAAAAATGGATGCATATGCTGTGTTTCATTTTGCTAAATGATATCAATTAAATGGTGTATCAATTCAATAAATTGGATATAGCAATAAATAAATCAGCAAAATTCTTTTATTTTAGATAGAAAAAACGCTTTTTCTATCTAAAATAAAAGAATGTACCCTTCTATCCAAATCCAATTTGCATCGATAAAATAAATCCAAATTCCAGTAGTACATGAATAATTGAAAATTTTTGTGTGTACGAGATTAGAATAACTTCAAAATAACTGACATAATTTTTTATTTTTCCTGATCAGAAAAATACATGAAAAAGAAAGGAGGTAGAAAAATTTTAGGATTTATGGTTAAAGAAGAAAAAGAAGAAAACAGGGGTTCTGTTGAATTTCAAGTATTCAGTTTCACCAATAAGATACGGAGACTTGCTTCACATTTGGAATTACACAAAAAAGATTTTTTATCGGAAAGAGGTCTACGAAGACTTTTGGGAAAACGTCAACGTTTGCTGGCTTATTTGGCAAAGAAAAATAGAGTACGTTATAAGAAATTAATCAGTCAGTTGGATATTCGGGAGCAGTAATTTAATCGTTCAAATTTTTTTCGTATTTTATTAGTAGTCTTATAGTAGTCTTAGATTTTGCATTTTGATGAGCCTCTTTTGAGGAATTCATGGAATAATCCATTTTCATGGAATAATGAATTAAGGAAGAAAGGATATGAGTCTACCGCTTACAAGAAAAGATCTCATGATAGTCAATATGGGCCCTCACCACCCATCAATGCATGGTGTTCTCCGACTGATCGTTACTCTCGATGGTGAAGATGTTATTGATTGTGAACCCATATTGGGCTATTTACACAGAGGAATGGAAAAAATCGCGGAAAACCGAACTATTATACAATACTTACCTTATGTAACACGATGGGATTATTTAGCTACTATGTTCACAGAAGCAATAACCGTAAATGCACCAGAATTCTTGGAGAATATTCAAGTACCCCAAAGAGCCAGCTATATTAGGGTAATTATGCTAGAATTGAGCCGTATAGCTTCTCATTTGTTATGGCTTGGACCTTTTATGGCGGATCTCGGTGCACAGACTCCTTTTTTCTATATTTTTAGGGAAAGAGAATTGATATACGATCTATTTGAAGCTGTTACAGGTATGCGAATGATGCATAATTATTTTCGCATCGGAGGAGTAGCTGCTGATCTACCCTATGGATGGATAGATAAATGTTTAGATTTTTGTGATTATTTTTTACAAGGAGTTGTTGAATATCAAAAACTTATTACGTATAATCCCATTTTTTTAGAACGAGTTGAAGGAGTCGGTTTTATTAGCGGAGAAGAAGCAACAAATTGGGGGTTATCGGGACCAATGTTACGAGCTTCTGGAATACAATGGGATCTTCGCAAAGTTGATCGTTATGAGTCTTACAATCAATTCGATTGGGAAATTCAATGGCAAAAAGAAGGAGATTCGTTAGCTCGTTATTTAGTACGAATCGGCGAAATGAGAGAATCCATCAAAATTATTCAACAGGCTATAGAGAAAATTCCTGGGGGGCCTTATGAGAATTTAGAAGTCCGACGCTTCAAGAGAGCAAAGAATTCCGAATGGAATGATTTTGAATATCGATTTCTTGGTAAAAAACCTTCGCCCAATTTTGAATTATCAAAGCAAGAACTTTATGTAAGAGTGGAAGCCCCAAAAGGGGAATTAGGAATTTATTTGGTAGGAGATAATAGTCTTTTCCCCTGGAGATGGAAAATTCGTCCACCAGGTTTTATTAATTTACAAATTCTTCCTCAGCTAGTTAAAAAAATGAAATTGGCTGATATCATGACGATATTAGGTAGTATAGATATCATTATGGGAGAAGTTGATCGTTGAAATGATAATAGATAGGGTAGAGGTAGAAACTATCAACTCTTTTTCGAAATCGGAATTTTTTAAAGAAGTCTATGGACTGATATGGATTCTACCCATTTTGACCCTCTTATTAGGAATCACAATAGAAGTACTAGTAATTGTGTGGTTAGAAAGAGAAATATCCGCATCGATACAACAACGTATTGGCCCCGAATATGCTGGACCCCTGGGGCTGCTTCAAGCTATAGCAGACGGGACTAAGTTGCTTTTAAAAGAGGATATCCTACCATCCCGAGGAGATATTCCTTTGTTTAGCATCGGACCCTCTATAGCAGTCATATCAATTCTATTAAGTTTTTTAGTCATTCCTTTTGGGTATCGTCTTGTTTTATCCGATCTTAGTATTGGTGTCTTTTTATGGATTGCCATTTCAAGTATTGCCCCTATTGGTCTTCTTATGGCAGGATATAGTTCAAATAATAAATATTCTTTTTCAGGCGGTCTACGAGCTGCTGCTCAATCTATTAGTTATGAAATACCATTAACTTTTTGTGTGCTAGCAATATCTCTACGTGTGATTCGTTAAAATAGGATCTCTTTCCTCTAAAATCCATTGAATATCTCTCTTATTCCGTATTCGGATTGATAAGTTAAACTAGATAGCTATATGAGTGAAACAAAACAGCTTATTAATTTGTAGTAAAAAGAAAAAATCTCATTTCCTATGTACAAGAATAAAGTTGAAGTAAACATAAGCAGTGTAAACTCTTTACCCCAAGGTTGAGATTTTTTTTTTGATTAGTCATCATATCTTGAAGCGGGCAAGAATAAAAGATTCCCGGTATGGAATTCAATTAGTATAATATCCCTAGTTATTACTATAACTTATAATCATAAGTGGAATCCATCAAAAGTTAGTGAGCGGTTAGGAACACTAAAGTACATAAAGGATTAGTAATAAGAGGAATCTAAGATATTAGAGATTTTTCCTCATAAAAGGAATCATAATAAGGACTTGAAATTGGTGGAAATGATCAAGTAGTACTTTCTTCGGATTCCGATCCAGAGTATACTCCCATTCACTTGTTAAGGAAATGGCTATCAAGAACGAATTAACCCTTTATTCCTTTTTTCTTTTTAAGTACTCCTTCCCCGGGGAAAGAAGAACAGGACAAAAGATATGGAATGCAATAAAAAAAAGGATCCTTATTTATTCTTTCCTTCCTCTATCCATATTCATACAGAATTCCTCATGAACTAATACCCAACTCTTTCTATTTATGGATTGATATAACGAGTGTTTTATTACAAGATTAAGTTATTACTGAACAAAGAAAAACTCTCATTATAAAGGATGAGATCAATTCGGAAGCACTTTTTCTTATTCTAGCAGACGGAATTCCTTTGGTCTAATTTAGGACTTTCCAATCAAATCAATTTTTATCTTACCTAATTGTATCTACGCCCAGGGGGATAATATCGAAACAGTCCTTTCCTTTTTTCTGATCATAGAGGAGCCGTATGAAGCTAAGGTTTCATGTACGGTTTTGAAATAGCGGTGGGAACTGTGGTGTTATTATCGACTATGATTATCTAACAGTTCAAGTACAGTTGATATAGTTGAAGCACAGTCAAAATATGGTTTTTTTGGATGGAATCTTTGGCGTCAGCCTATAGGCTTTCTAGTTTTTTTAATTTCTTCTTTGGCCGAATGTGAAAGATTACCCTTTGATTTACCAGAAGCAGAGGAGGAATTAGTAGCAGGGTATCAAACCGAATATTCTGGTATCAAATATGGTTTATTTTATCTTGTTTCTTACCTAAATTTATTAGTTTCCTCTTTATTTGTAACAGTTCTTTACTTAGGCGGGTGGAATTTCTCTATTTCCTACATATCCATTTTGGGGTTTTTCCAAATGAATAAAATGGTTGGAATTTTGGAAATGGCAAAGAGTATCCTTATTACATTAACTAAAGCTTATTTATTTCTCTTCATTTCTATCACAATAAGATGGACTTTACCCAGGATGAGAATGGATCAGTTATTAAATCTTGGATGGAAATTTCTTTTACCTATTTCCCTGGGCAATCTCTTATTAACAACTTCTTCCCAACTTGTTTCACTATAAATAAGATAATACAATAACAGTAAGAATATTTTCAACTCAAACAAAAGTTCTTTCAAACAAGAGAAAGAAACATCCCATTTTTCATAGATATTTAGAATATGTTCCCTATGGTAACTGGGTTCATGAGTTATGGTCAACAAACAATACGAGCTGCAAGGTATATTGGTCAAAGTTTCATAATTACCTTATCCCACACAAATCGTTTACCTATAACGATTCACTACCCTTATGAAAAATCAATTACATCAGAGCGTTTCCGGGGGCGAATCCACTTTGAATTTGATAAATGTATTGCTTGTGAAGTATGTGTTCGCGTATGCCCGATAGATCTACCCCTTGTGGATTGGAGATTTGAAAAGGATATTAAAAGAAAACAATTGCTTAATTATAGTATTGATTTCGGAGTTTGTATATTTTGTGGTAACTGTGTTGAGTACTGTCCAACAAACTGTTTATCAATGACTGAAGAATATGAACTTTCTACTTATGATCGTCATGAATTGAATTACAATCAAATTGCTTTGAGTCGATTACCAATCCCCATAATTGGAGATTACACAATTCAAACAATTAGGAATTCGACTCAAAGTAAAATAGACGAAGAAAAATCTTGGAATTCAAGAACGATTACTGATTACTAAGATTTTGTCTTTTTTGCTAGAAAAAAAACCAATAGTGATTTACTAACTATAAAGAAAAACGAATAACTACTGCTTATTGCGAATTGCTCCTGATTTAAACTAAGAGTAGATTTTCGTGATGTGATTTCTAACTATACAACTTGGTTATATACAAAAAAATATCCTAATCCCTTTTTCCTTCCTTGAATCTTTTAGTTTTAGTCAATTCATGAAAAATTGCATACTATTAATTTATTTTTATCCATAATGGATTTACCTGGGCCAATACATGAGATTCTTGTGCTATTTGGGGGATTTGTTCTTCTATTAGGGGGTCTAGGGGTAGTATTACTTACCAACCCTATTTATTCTGCCTTTTCGCTGGGATTAGTTCTTGTTTGTATATCCTTATTCTATATTTTATTGAATTCCTACTTTGTAGCTGTCGCACAACTCCTTATTTATGTGGGAGCCATAAATGTCTTGATCATATTTGCCATAATGTTCGTAAATGGCTCAGAATGGTCTAAAGATAAGAATCATTGGACTATTGGAGATGGGCTCACTTTACTCGTTTGTACAACTATTCCTTTTTCACTAATGACTACTATTCCAGATACGTCATGGTATGGAATTCTTTGGACTACAAGATCAAACCAAATTGTAGAACAGGGTCTCATAAATAACGTTCAACAAATTGGGATTCACTTAGCAACTGATTTTTATCTTCCGTTTGAGCTCATTTCCATAATTCTTCTAGTTTCTTTGATAGGTGCAATTACTATGGCTCGGCAATAAGAAATACTTAGAATTCCAAATTTAAAATAAGTAACTAAAAAATCGAAATTTCGATTTAGTAAAACCCATCTACTGCCAACAAATACCTTTTTTCTCTTTTGTTGTGTAATTGTTCTATTTTAATTAAATGAATCGGTTCAATTCTTGTCCTCATATTGAAATGAATCGAGATTGATAAGGAGTTAGTTAATGATGTTTGAGCATGTACTTTTTTTGAGTGTCTATTTATTTTCGATTGGTATCTATGGATTGATCACAAGCCGAAACATGGTTAGAGCTCTAATATGTCTTGAACTTATACTGAATTCAATTAATCTAAATCTCGTAACATTTTCTGATTTATTTGATAGTCGCCAATTAAAAGGAGACATTTTCGCAATCTTTGTTATAGCTCTTGCGGCTGCTGAAGCAGCTATTGGACTATCCATTCTTTCTTCAATCCATCGTAACAGAAAATCAACTCGTATCAATCAATCTAATTTTTTGAATAATTAGACATAGAATCATCTAAACAAAGACGCACATATAATAATATGGAATTTTAAAATGAATAGAAATTGAATACTATTTTCTTATATGAGAATATCTATTTTATGAGTAGATTATTCTATAGTATTGTTTTTTACTTATTGATTGAATATTGATTGAATTTTTTTTTTCAATTAATTGATATTGCAATTTGAATATTGCAATAATTTATGTCGAAAACACGATAGCCAATTTATCGGCTAATTCTAATTCGTATGTACAATTCGTATAATCATGATTGTTGAAGTCCAAAATTCAAGTCTCTTGGCTCTTTTCATATTTTCTCACAAATTAAAAAACATATTGCATTGTTTGTTGAAGTTTGGATAAATCATTGCTTCGTCTGGTGTCTACAATACAATTGACTCATTCATATAGTACTAATTTAATTTTTACCAGATCGAAAATTTTTATGTTGAAAAGGAAAATTTATAAATCCAATGTCACATTCAGTAAAAATTTATGATACATGTATAGGATGCACTCAATGTGTACGAGCTTGTCCAACGGATGTATTGGAAATGATACCCTGGGATGGATGTAAAGCCAAGCAAATTGCTTCCGCGCCGAGAACCGAAGATTGTGTGGGTTGTAAGAGATGTGAATCTGCCTGCCCAACAGATTTCTTAAGTGTCCGTGTTTATTTAGGGCCTGAAACAACCCGCAGCATGGCTCTATCTTATTGATAGATTACAAAAAACTCCACTTGAATCGTCTGATTCCTCTTTACCGAAAAAGCCCGTGCTCGATTATTTCGAGCACGGGCTTTTCTGGTCAAAACGTATCTTGTCTTTATCACTTTATCATGAGTTATTTTCCTTGGTTAACAACACTTGTAGTTTTTCCGGTATTTGCAGGTTCATTAATTTTATTTTTCCCTCATAGGGGAAACAAAATAGTTAGGTGGTATACTATATCTATTTGTTTATTAGAATTCCTTCTAATGACTTATGCATTCTGTTATCATTTCCAATTGGAAGATCCCTTAGTCCAATTAAGGGAGGATTTCAAATGGATAGATGTCTTCGATTTCCACTGGAGATTGGGAATTGATGGACTTTCATTAGGATCTATTTTATTGACAGGATTTATCACTACTTTAGCTACTTTAGCGGCTTGGCCAGTTACCCGGAATTCGCGATTATTCTATTTCCTGATGCTAGCAATGTATAGTGGTCAAATAGGATTATTTTCTTCTCGAGACCTTTTACTTTTTTTTATCATGTGGGAGTTAGAATTAATTCCTGTTTACTTACTTTTATCCATGTGGGGGGGAAAGAGACGTTTATACTCAGCTACAAAGTTTATTTTGTACACTGCGGGCGGTTCCATTTTTTTCTTAATCGGAGTTTTAGGTATGGGCTTATATGGTTCCAACGAACCAAGATTAGATTTGGAAAGATTAATTAATCAGTCATATCCTTCGACATTGGAAATACTATTTTATTTTGGCTTCCTTATTGCTTATGCTGTCAAATTGCCAATTATACCCCTACATACGTGGTTACCAGATACCCATGGGGAAGCGCATTACAGTACATGTATGCTTTTAGCGGGAATCCTATTAAAGATGGGAGCATACGGATTGATTCGGATCAACATGGAATTGTTACCTCATGCTCATTATATATTTTCCCCCTGGTTGGTAATAATAGGAGCGATACAAATAATCTATGCAGCTTCAACTTCTCTTGGTCAACGAAATTTCAAAAAAAGAATAGCCTATTCCTCTGTATCTCATATGGGTTTCATAATTATAGGAATTGGTTCTATAACCAACATTGGACTCAATGGAGCTATTTTACAAATACTATCTCATGGATTTATCGGTGCTACACTTTTTTTCTTGGCGGGAACGACTTGTGATAGAATGCGTCTTGTTTATCTCGAAGAACTGGGGGGGATATCTATCCCAATGCCCAAAATTTTTACCATGTTTAGTAGCTTTTCAATGGCTTCTCTTGCCTTGCCAGGAATGAGCGGTTTTGTTGCAGAATTAGTAGTATTTTTTGGACTAATTACGAGTCCTAAATTTCTTTTAATGCCAAAAATGCTAATTACTTTTGTAATGGCAATTGGAATGATATTAACTCCTATTTTTTTATTATCTATGTTACGTCAGATGTTCTATGGATATAAGCTATTTCATGTTCCAAACTCGAATTTTGTGGATTCTGGACCACGAGAACTCTTTCTTTTAATCTGTATCTTTTTACCAGTAATAGGAATTGGTATTTATCCAGATTTTGTTCTCTCACTATCCGTTGACAGGGTAGAGGCTATATTATCCAATTATTATCCTAAATAGGATTTTTTTTTTAACTAGTCCACTCTATATTCCATAGTGAAAAAACTAAATAATTCAGAAAAAACTAAAAAAGTCTAATTAGATCCATCTCGAATTTTGGAGAACCCTTTGAGAAGACGTTCAAGGGGTTCTCAAACCAAACAAAAATGGAAAAACTTTCATTTCCTGAGGGTTTTATGTTATGTAATCATTTAGATGGTAAGTTAAATGAACCATAACTATGTAAACCTATTCCTAATAGATTGATACCAAAATAGCAGATCCAAATTATAAGAAATCCTATAGAAGCTACAAATGCCGAATTCGTACCCTTCCCATTTGGATTTGTTCTACTATGTAAATAAATCGCAAATATGGTCCAAGTAATAAATGCCCAAGTTTCCTTGGGATCCCAGTTCCAATAGGATCCCCACGCCTCATTAGCCCATACTGCTCCACAAAGAATACCTATGGTTAAAAGGATAAACCCTAGACTAATAACACGAGAACTCCAATAATCCAAACGCTCAGTTAATTGATATTTGTAATAATTTGAAAATGAAGGAAAAGAGGTGTTTTTAAAAGCACTTCTTTTTGCATTAAAATATTCAATTTCACTAAAGAAAAATGTGTTAATTAAAACATTTTTCTTCTTTTTACAAATGCAAAAGAAATCGAAATTTTTTCGAAATCTAATGATTAGAAGAGCGGCTGATAATAAGGACCCACACAAAAGAGTTGCATAGCTTAGTAACATCATACTTACATGCATCATTAACCACTGAGATTGTAGAGCAGGTACTAGTATTGTGGATTGATGCATTTCAGTCAAAAGACCCGACGTGGCAAAGCCTTGAGTTAAAATAGTACTTGGCGCAGTTATTGTGCTTAAATCATTTTTAGAGCTCTGTATTTTAGGAATCATATGAAGAATATAGAGAGCCCATGAAAGGAAGATTAATGACTCATATAAGTTACTTAATGGAAAATGTCCCGAGGAAGCCCAACGAGAAACTAAGAATCCTGTTATAGATAAAAAAGTAGCTATCATTCCTTTTTCTGATGAATCACGTAATCCCCCAAGTTCACGAACTAATAAGGTTATCAGATGAATCGTAATCACAATTGAAATGATTGAGAAAGATATATGAGTTAATATATGTTCTAAAGTTGCAAATAGCATAAGGATAGGTCCCATTACAAAATTGTAAATTTCGAATTGAATCCGTTTTATAATCTATTGTATTCTTTTTCGAGAATGCCGCCACTCGGACTCGAACCGAGATGCTTGAGCACTGCTTCCTAAGAGCAGCGTGTCTACCAATTTCACCATGGCGGCTAACTTGAAATAATAGCTAACTCAAAAGAATAATAGTTATTTTATGGCGAATCGTCGAGATTAGATTGGGACAGCCCATAGAATTTAGGAACGTTAGAATCTTCATTAAAATAGGAAGTATCGTTGCGAATTTGTTTTTTAACAATAAACTCTTGCACAATAGAAATTAAGCTTGAAAGAGTTGGAACAGTTTTTTCTCAATTGAAATATAGAACTAATTTTTTTTTCTAATTAGTTTCTAATTTAATTGATTCTTTCGATGCAATGCACAAAATCCAAAAAAGCCCTTTCTATCTATTAGAATCTCATCATTAAATCCAAAGTATTTTGGATTTTAGAATAATTTTTCTAAAATTAAAGTCTTTATGCTCTTATTATTAATACCATTTACCAAGCCTAAATCCATTTATTTGTGAATTTTGGATAAGATAGGTAGAAGTTGTAAGTCTTGTCGCAAGAGTACTCTACTTTTCATAATAGAATCTTTCTATTCTATTATGAAAAGTTCATTGATAGGAAGTGAATACTTAGAGTCCAGTATACTAAAAACTTTTGTTCTATATATCAGATATCAGAGGGATTAGTTCTAACTAATATTGTACCGAGGAATTCGACACAGAAAAATACATTAATTAATCAGAATTATTCATCTTAAATAATTGGAATTTCTTTTGGATAGGTCAATTCTGATTATTCCAAAATCAGATTATTTGTTTGTTTGTCGCCCAGAAAAACCTTTTGGTTTTGGATGCTCGCTACCGCTGGGAAATGATCTTGATTTTGCTAAAGAATAAGATTGTACTATGGAAAAATAAGTCTTTTTCTTCCAAAGATTTTTACGAATACGCTTTTTTGACATTGAAGTACGTTTTTTTGGAACTGCCATTCAAAAAGGAAGTTACTTTTTTCTATTTGTATGTGAAAGACATCTATTACCGCTAATCAATCCTTTTTTCTTCTTTTTCTTAGTATTTATACTTAGATACTGAAAGATACTTAAATTCTTAATTATTTTTTACTTCATATTTAATCTAATGCGGATAAGACAAGAGTTTTTTAGCATATTTTTCGTATATATTCTAAACTTTGCCTTAAAAATGTGGAATATATACAAAGATTTTCTATTTAAATTATATAAATTTTTATATATTAAGTATACCCCATATATAGATATAGAGAGGCCATAAGATGTGGGGATAAAAAGAAGGGAAAATCCAAATTGTTAATTAAGTTCAGAATGGTATTCCATAATTGGAATTTCAATTAAAACAAAAAAATACTTAGTCTCTTAAACAAGAGATTCTAAAACTTAGGTAATTCTAGTCATTAGGATTTTCGTTCTATCAATCAGTTATGAAACAAGATAATTACTTTATTTTAATAGAAGAATAAAAAGTAAAATGATTCAATCTTTTTTGTATTTTAATAAATATCCTTCTTTAAAGTAATAACTAGATAACGAAGTTATTTGGTTAACTTTTTGAATTTAACCAACTAAACTAAACCAATTGTAAATTTTGAATTAACTAAACCAATTGTAAATTTTGAATTATTTCAATGAGAAAAATTCTGAATTTTTCAGAATTCCAGTATTTTTTCTTATCTTTTTTTTTTTTTATTCCTTCAGAAAGAGATAAGAATTGGTGAATCGGAAACAATTTTTTTTAGAAAAATTGAAGTATAAATTTCAAGGAAAAATTGCAATTTCTTTTCTTATGGAACATACATATCAATATGCATGGGTAATACCTTTTCTCCCACTTCCTGTTATTATGTCAATAGGGTTTGGACTTTTTCTTATTCCGACAGCAACAAAAAATCTTCGCCGTATATGGGCTTTTCCTAGTGTTTTACTTTTAAATATAGCTATGGTATTCTCAGTTTACCTGTCTATTCAACAAATAAATGGAAGTTTTATCTATCAATATCTATGGTCTTGGACCATCAATAATGATTTTTCCCTAGAGTTTGGATACTTGGTCGACCCGCTTACTTCTATTATGTTAATACTAATTACTACTATAGGAATCCTGGTTCTTATTTATAGTGACGATTATATGTCTCACGATGAAGGATATTTGAGATTTTTTGTTTATATAAGTTTTTTCAATACTTCTATGTTGGGATTGGTTACTAGTTCCAATTTGATACAAATTTATTTTTTTTGGGAACTTGTGGGAATGTGTTCCTATTTATTAATAGGTTTTTGGTTCACACGACCACTTGCAGCGAGTGCTTGTCAAAAAGCCTTTGTAACTAATCGTGTAGGGGATTTTGGTCTGTTATTAGGAATTTTAGGTTTTTTTTGGATAACAGGCAGTTTGGAGTTTCGGGATTTGTTCAAAATAGCTAATAACTGGATTCCCAATAGTGGGATTAATTCCTTACTTATTACTTTGTGTGCCTTTTTATTATTCCTTGGTGCAGTTGCGAAATCTGCACAATTCCCCCTTCACGTATGGTTACCTGATGCTATGGAAGGACCCACTCCCATTTCGGCTCTTATACACGCAGCAACCATGGTTGCTGCGGGAGTTTTTCTTCTAGCTCGACTTTTTCCTCTTTTCATATCATTACCTTTGATAATGAGTTTCATTTCTTTAGTAGGTACAATAACACTCTTCTTAGGAGCTACTTTAGCTCTTGCTCAGATAGATATTAAAAGAAGCTTAGCCTATTCTACAATGTCTCAATTGGGTTATATGATGTTAGCTCTAGGTATAGGTTCTTATCAAGCTGCTTTATTCCATTTGATCACTCATGCTTATTCAAAAGCTTTATTGTTCTTAGGATCCGGATCCATTATTCATTCAATGGAACCCCTTGTTGGATATTCACCAGATAAAAGTCAGAATATGGTTCTTATGGGTGGTTTAAGAAAATACGTTCCAATTACAAGAACCACTTTTTTATGGGGTACACTTTCTCTTTGTGGTATTCCACCTCTTGCTTGCTTCTGGTCAAAAGATGAAATTCTTAGTAATAGTTGGTTGTATTCACCTATTTTTGGAATAATAGCCTCTTTCACTGCAGGATTAACTGCGTTTTATATGTTTCGGGTATATTTACTTACCTTTGATGGGTATTTGCGTGTTCATTTTCAAAATTACAGTAGCACTAAAGAGAGTTCGTTCTATTCAATATCCTTATGGGGAAAAAGGATACCCAAAGAAGTCAATAGGGATTTCGTTTTATCAGCATCGAATAGTGGAGTTTCTTTTTTTTCACAAAATACATCCAGAATCCGTGGTGATACAAGAAATAGGATAGGATCCTTTAGCACTTACTTTGGAGCTAAAAACACTTTTGTCTATCCTCATGAAACGGGAAATACTATGCTATTCCCTCTTCTTATATTATTCCTTTTTACTTTGTTCATTGGATCTATAGGAATCCATTTTGATAATGGAGTAATGGAGTTAACCATATTATCAAAATGGCTAACTCCATCAATAAACTTTTTCCAGCAAAGTTCGAATTCTTCCATAAATTCGTATGAATTTTTCACCAATGCGATTTCTTCCGTAAGTCTAGCTATTTTTGGTCTATTCATAGCATATATTTTCTATGGATCCGCTTATTCATTTTTTCAGAATTTGGATTTAATAAACTCCCTTGTAAAAGGGAATCCGAAAAAAACCTTTTTGGATCAAGTAAAAAAAAGGATATACAGTTGGTCATATAATCGCGGTTATATAGATATTTTCTATACTAGGATCTTTATCCTGGGTATAAGAGGATTAACCGAGCTAATGCAGTTTTTAGATAAGGGTGTTATTGATGGAATTACCAATGGAGTAGGTCTTGCTGGTTTTTGTATAGGGGAAGAAATTAAATATGTAGGGGGAGGGCGAATATCGTCTTATCTATTCTTTTTTTTATGTTATGTATCTATATTTTTATTCCTTTTTCTTTCTTAAGTAATTCCCCCGCCTCCTTCTTTTCTAATTTTCTAACTTGAATATTCTCCAAGAATTCTGGTGCATTTACGGTTATTGCTTCTGTGAACATAGTAGCTAAATAATCCCATCGTGTTACATAAGGTAAGTATTGTATAATAGTTCGGTTTTCCGCGATTTTTTCCATTCCTCTGTGTAAATAGCCCAATATGGGTTCACAATCAATAACATCTTCACCATCGAGAGTAACGATCAGTCGGAGAACACCATGCATTGATGGGTGGTGAGGGCCCATATTGACTATCATGAGATCTTTTCTTGTAAGCGGTAGACTCATATCCTTTCTTCCTTAATTCATTATTCCATGAAAATGGATTATTCCATGAATTCCTCAAAAGAGGCTCATCAAAATGCAAAATCTAAGACTACTATAAGACTACTAATAAAATACGAAAAAAATTTGAACGATTAAATTACTGCTCCCGAATATCCAACTGACTGATTAATTTCTTATAACGTACTCTATTTTTCTTTGCCAAATAAGCCAGCAAACGTTGACGTTTTCCCAAAAGTCTTCGTAGACCTCTTTCCGATAAAAAATCTTTTTTGTGTAATTCCAAATGTGAAGCAAGTCTCCGTATCTTATTGGTGAAACTGAATACTTGAAATTCAACAGAACCCCTGTTTTCTTCTTTTTCTTCTTTAACCATAAATCCTAAAATTTTTCTACCTCCTTTCTTTTTCATGTATTTTTCTGATCAGGAAAAATAAAAAATTATGTCAGTTATTTTGAAGTTATTCTAATCTCGTACACACAAAAATTTTCAATTATTCATGTACTACTGGAATTTGGATTTATTTTATCGATGCAAATTGGATTTGGATAGAAGGGTACATTCTTTTATTTTAGATAGAAAAAGCGTTTTTTCTATCTAAAATAAAAGAATTTTGCTGATTTATTTATTGCTATATCCAATTTATTGAATTGATACACCATTTAATTGATATCATTTAGCAAAATGAAACACAGCATATGCATCCATTTTTCGGATCGAGAATTTCACGGGATAGAGATATGGTATAAGAAATAGGCTATTAAGTAACTCTAAATGAATTGTGGATACATCTGTATCCTTAACATACTGAAACGACTGCCATTATTCGTATCAAACCAATAGCGATTCATACAAGCTAAATCTTCTAATCAATGGTGGGCCAATAATGAATTTTTTTGCATATGTATTAAGACGCTTGGCCTGATTTAGAAATTGTCCAGAGTTTTTTATGTTGTTTTCATTGCAAGATGATGGATCTCCTTCCGTAACTTTCCAATTACGAGTACGAGA